TACATGTTCCTTCTATTTCTCCAAGTAAAGCCCTTCGCATCGCGATACCTATCGTATCTGCTTGGCCTTTCATAAGCGGGGCCAAAATGAAACGGCCATAATAAAGACGCTTACTGTCTGTTCTTGATTCAACACACTTCCACTGTAGTGTCCGAGTGGATACTGCTACTTCCTCTCGAACCATAATAATATTATTCTTTTTTCAGATCATTGAATCATTTATTTCTCTTGAAATCCGTTCAATTCTTATTTCTACACACGTCTTTTTTTAGGAGGTCTACATCCATTATGTGGCATAGGGGTTACGTCACGTACGAAACTTAATAGTATACCACTTCTACGAATAGCTCGTAATGCTGCATCTCTTCCGAGACCAGGACCCTTTATCATGACTTCTGCTCGTTGCATACCCTGATCCACTACTGTACGAATAGCATTTCCTGCTGCGGTTTGAGCAGCAAATGGTGTCCCTCTTCTTGTGCCTCTGAATCCACAAGTACCAGCGGAGGACCAAGAAACCACCTGACCTAGTACATCTGTAACAGTCACAATGGTATTGTTGAAACTCGCTTGAACATGAATAACTCCTTTTGGTATTCTACGCCCACTCTTACGTGAACCAATACGCCCATTCCTACGTGAACCAATTCTTGGTATAGGTTTTGTCATATTTTATCATCTCATAAATATGAGTCAGAGATATACGGATATATCCATTTCATATCAAAACAGACCCTTTATTTGTCCATCGGGTCCTTTAGAAAATCCCTTTTTCTTTTTAGAAAGATTACCCTTGTCTCTGTTTATGTCTCGGATTGAAACAAATTACTATAATTCGTCCCCGCCTACGGATCAGTCGACATTTTTCACAAATTTTACGAACAGAGGCCCTTATTTTCATATTTGTTATTCCTTACTTTAATTCCGAATCTACTCCTTGGAAGAAAATAAGTCTCTTGAAATTTTGAACCTCGAATTGTATTCCCACGAAAGGAATGTTTAAAAAGCCACCTACACCTAATCGTTTGAATCTTTGTTGCGAAGTCTATAAATTATACGTCCCCTGGTTGAATCATAACGACTTACTTCGATTTTTACTCTATCTCCTGGTAGTATCCGTATAAAACTTCGTCGGATCCTCCCCGAAACATAACCTAGAATCAGATCTTCATTATCTAAACGAACCCGGAACATACCATTGGGAAGTGATTCAGTAATTAAACCTTCATGAATCAATTTTTGTTCTTTCATTCCAGGTAACCCCCTTGAAGTATCAACTAATGGAGGAGGAGTGATATTAAACAACCCGTCTTTCCTCTCCTTTTTCACAAATAGGAAGTTACGGATCAACTTCGGATATCAGAAGGATCACCATATATAACACAAAACTTCTCCTCCAATTCCTTCTAGTCGAGCTTCTCGATCTGTCATTATACCTCTAGAAGTAGAAAGAATTACAATCCCCATTCCACCTAAAATCCTAGGAATTCGTTGATAGTTGGAATAGATTCGTAGACCGGGTCGGCTGATACGCTTTAAAATATTTCTATATGTTCCTTTCCTATTTCTTCTATGTCGCAGGGTTGAAACCAAGAAATATTTGTTGTTTTCCCGATGTTTCCTAACGTTTTCAATAAAACCTTCTCGTAGAAGTATTTTAACAAGGCTTTCGGTCATATTAGTAGATGCTATTCGAACCGTTCCTTTTTTATCCATGTCGGCATTTCTTATAGAAGTTAATATATCGGCAATAGTGTCCCTACCCATGACGAACTATAATTATTGGTGCCTCCTAATTTTGATATAATCAACATGTTCCGTTTTTTTTTATGTGAATTTTTTATTCTTTATTTATGAATTATTAAAAGTATATGCGTGAAACACAATCTACTAATTGATCCATTTCAGATACCCTACTATATCATGGTCTCATCTACTAGTATTTATAATACCTCAGGAGCTAATGAGACTATTTTAGTGAAATTCAACTGTCTCAATTCTCGAGCGATCGCTCCAAAAACCCGAGTTCCTTTTGGATTTCCTTCTTGATCAATGACAACTGCTGCATTGTCATCATATCGTATTATCATACCGTTGTCACGTCTGAGTTCTTTACATGTACGTACAATTACAGCTCTGATCACTTCTGATCTTTCGAGAGGCATATTGGGCACTGCTTCTTTTATTACAGCAACAATAACGTCACCAATATGAGCATATCGGTGATTACTAGCTCCTATGATTCGAATACACATCAATTCTCGAGCCCCGCTGTTGTCCGCTACATTCAAATGGGTCTGAGGTTGAATCATATCATTTTTTTTTAATCTGTTCTTTCAATGCAAAGGTCGAAGGAAAAAAGAAAGAAATATTGTCTGTCCAGAAATAAAGAAATCCGCGATTGTTTTTTTCATCATAAATGCCCCTTTGGTTCCACATCCCTATCCTGAAATAATGAATTGCGTTCGTATAGGCATTTTGCACGCAGCTATTTTAATAGCTGCTCTGGCTACAGTTTCCGATACTCCGCCCATTTCATAAAGTATTCGACCCGGCTTAACAACAGATACCCAATATTCGGGAGATCCCTTTCCCGAACCCATACGGGTTTCCGTAGGTCTTACTGTAACGGGTTTGTCGGGAAATATACGGACCCATATTTTTCCACCACGGCGCGCATATCGTGTCATTGCTCGTCGCCCTGCTTCTATTTGTCTAGATGTGATCCAAGCGGGTTCAAGTGCCTGAAGAGCATATCTACCGAAACAAATATGATTGCCTCGATAAGATATTCCCTTCATTCTTCCTCTATGTTGTTTACGGAATCTGGTTCTTTTGGGGTTATAGTTGATGGTTGTTTCTCAACCTCATCTCTACTACAGAACCGGACATGAGAGTTTCTTCTCATCCAGCTCCTCGCGAATGAAACGATTCAATAATATTACAGATACACATGTATTTATTGAATAATACACTAAATCATGGGATTTATTGATATTGAATCTGTCACGTAGGAATCTGTATATCTTGTATATATAGCTAGACGTATATTTCTATATATAGAAGATAATGCCTTTGCTTTATTTTTATAACGAATCCTTGACCTTTACCGAATCGGCCAAAATTTTGCAATTCAATAAGGGTTTCGCGGGCGAATATTTACTCTTTCAATATTTGTTTCATTCGTAGGGTCAACCCATGGCCTCTCAGAATAAATCAATTGGTTCCTGGTTGGTTCCGCCATCCCACCCAATGAATCATTAGGATTCGTTTTCAATAGAATCTTCTGCAGTCACAGGTTCCGTCGTTCCCATAGCTTCTCCATTAATGGCTAGGCCTGAACTCTGCAATGGAGCTCCTCAATTCAAGTTCGTTCCCAAGTCAATCTCCTCAGTCTCTATTAACTCGAGGCTCTTTATTATTGGTATTTTTCCTATGAATCGTATTCATCTAATTATGGACGAATTAGTATTGATGCTTTATCACACTGCCTTTTATGAGATAATTCATAATAGACCATACATATTGGAATCATATACCATTGATATTCTCCTTCTCTCTTTCTCTCGCCCTTCCATTTACCCACATCCCTCTATTTTCGCTTCACAATCCATAATCAGATTGATTTTTCCTTTATGGAAAAAAGATTTCAGTTGCTACAACTATATGATTGACACATCATATAGTGACTGGTTCCTTGGATCTCGATAATACGAAGCAATGAGCTGGTTCTAAGTTCTATAGTTAGTAGTTAGGGGCCAGTCCTTTTTTTTGAATCCCAACTCTAAAGAAAACCCAACGAGTCACACACTAAGCATAGCAATTCTACCAAATGATCAATCCAATTTTTATTCAACCCTATAGAATTAGAATTGCTCATTTTTCATTGAAGGGAAAAAGAATAGTTTGTCGTTTTTTGTTCTATCACTGGATAGAATGGCAAGGAAAGGCCCATTATTGCTCGTCTACAAATATCCAAATTTTGATGCCTAATACCCCATAGATAGTTCGAACTGTATAGGAACAATGATCAATTTTAGCTCGAATGGTTTGTAGGGGAACCCTACCTTCTCTGATCCATTCGACACGTGCAATTTCTTTTCCGTCGATACGTCCTGCAATTTGCACTTGAATTCCTTTTGTATCCGCTTGTTCAGTTAATTCAATAGCTTTTTTCATTGCCTTTCGAAAGGAAACTCTATTCTTTAATTGTAGAGCTATATATTCTGCAAGAATATTAGGTTGTCCATAAGGTTTTGCAACTCTTGTGATAGCAATGTTAAGTCTCCGGTTCACAGAATTAAATCCTTTTTGTACATTGATCTGTAATTCTTCGATTCCTCGTGTTCGACCCTCTATTAACAAATTTGGAAATCCAATATAGATTATGACCTGGATCAGATCTATTTTTTTTTGAATCTCTATATGTGCAATTCCTTCGAAACCCGAGGATATTCTCCTATTTTTTTGTACATAATTCTTGATACAATCTCGTATTTTTTCATCTTCCTGGAGACCTATGGAATAATTTTTTGGTTGCGCGAACCAAAGGGATCTATGCTTTTGGTTTTCCCCACCAAGTCGGAAACCAAGGGGGTTTATTTTTTTGCCCATATTTTTCTTCTCTCTCTTTCTCTTTTTTTTCTCTCTCTGTCTCTTTCTCCAAATATCTCTCTATTATAGGATCTTTCCATTGATCCTTTGTTTCTAAATATATATCCTGATCCGTTTTCTTTTTAGAGCTATCCCTCACTACAATAATTATATGACAGGTGGGTCTTTTTATCGGATAACTACGTCCTCGAGCCCGAGGTTTTAACCTTTTCACGATAGTACCCCCATTGACTTCGGCTTTACTAATGACTGAATCAGCTTCGTTGAAACTTTTATTGTGACTAGCATTTGCTGCTGCAGAATAAACCAATTTAAAAATGGGATAAGATGCTCGATAAGGCATGAGTTCCAGTAGCATAAGTGTTTCCTCATAGGAACGCCCACGA